ATTTATTTGATAGCAGAAATATTTTTAGTTTGATCTCTGATGATACTTTTTTAGTTAAAAATAGTAATGGTGACAGTTATTCTGTATATTTTGATATTGAAAATCAGATTTTTGAGATTGACAATGCTAATTCTTTTTTGAATGAACTAGAGATACTTTTTTATAGTTATTTGAATAGTGAGTCTAAGAGTAGCAATTACTACTATTATTATTCCATGGATGATACTCAATCTAATTGGAATAATCACATTAATAGTTGCATTGATAGTTATCTTCGTTTTGAAATCAGTCTTAATAGTGACATTTACAGTGGTATCGACAGTTACATTTATAGTTTCATTTGTACGGAAAGTCAAACTATAAGTAGTATTGAAAGTGAAAATTCGAGTAGTACTAGTAGCAGTTATCTCAATGAAAGAGGAATATCTAATGATTTCGATATAAATACAAAATACAGAGAGTTATGGGTTCAATGCGAGAATTGTTATGGATTAAATTATAAAAAATTTTTTTTTTCAAAAATGAATATTTGTGAATACTGCGGATATCATTTGAAAATGAGTAGTTCAGATAGAATCAAACTTCTTATTGATCCTGACACTTGGGAGCCTATGGATGAGGATATGGTCTCTATGGATCCCATTGAATTTAATTCAGAAGAGGAACCTTATACAGATCGCATCTTTTTTTATAAAAAAAAAACGGGTTTAACTGAAGCTGTTCAAACGGGCATAGGTCAACTAAATAGTATTCCCATAGCAATTGGAGTTATGGATTTTCAGTTTATGGGAGGTAGTATGGGATACGTAGTAGGTGAGAAAATAACCCGTTTGATCGAGTATGCTATTAATCGATCTCTACCTGTCATTATTGTGTGTGCTTCTGGAGGAGCACGCATGCAAGAAGGGAGTTTGAGCTTGATGCAAATGGCTAAAATATCTTCTGCTTCATATGATTATCAATCAAATAAAAAGTTATTCTATGTATCAATCCTTACATCTCCTACAACTGGCGGAGTTACAGCAAGTTTTGGTATGTTGGGAGATATCATTATTGCTGAACCTAATGCCTATATTGCGTTTGCGGGCAAAAGAGTAATTGAACAAACATTGAAAAAGACAGTACCTGACGGTTCACAAGAGGCTGAGTATTTATTCGATAAGGGCTTATTCGACCCAATCGTACCACGTAATCTTTTAAAAGGTGTTCTCAGTGAGTTATTTCAACTACAGGGTTTCCTTCCCTTGAATCAAGATTAAAAAAAAAATAAAATATAAAAACAAATCAAATTCAAATATAGAATATATAATCAAATAATCAAACTAAGAAGAATATAAGAATGAATATAGAATGATAATAAAGAATAATAAGAATATAAATTATTTCTATTTACCGAGAACCCCTGTTTTGTTTGTTGGATAAGATTGGTTAAAGTCGCGAATTCATAAAAAATTCTTTTCTTTCAAAACAAACAAAGGTTTTTTGAAAGAAAAGATATAAATAAAATTAAGGATGGGAAAAGAAGAATAAAATTTATGAAAGTGGACTGTCATACATATTCGTGTAGAAAGAGGAATAGGTAAACTTCATTTAGTTCTACATTCCTTGTACTTATTTATTTTTATTATTAAGTACTTTAATATTAAGAATATTAAGATTATATTCATATTTTTTATAATAGGTAGACGTATCATAAGATATCTTTATAATTATAATAGGTACAAATATGAAATCGAGGTACCCGTTCTATGATAGATTTTAACTTTCCCTCTATTTTGGTTCCTTTAGTGGGCCTAGTCTTTCCGGCAATCGCAATGGCTTCTTTATCTCTTTATGTCCAAAGAAATAAGATTGTCTAAAAATGATGGGACCAAATCTCATCAATTTATTTCAACGCTGGATCATCATACAAATACTTTTTTAGTGTAATATGGTAGGATATATGATATGTGGCCTTTCCGAAAACAAACGGAAAAATTGTTATGTATACTGATGCATAATATATGCATTAATGTATGTATATGCGGTTATAGCTTAATCAATATCAATTAAATTCAAAATGATCAGCAAATATTTTTTTTTTAATCTTTGAAATAGAAACTCAATGTATCTAACCAATTATTCCTAATGGTTCATGTCAGAATACTGCTAGTTGATGGAAGTTATTTCGGAATCAAGCAAGAAAAGTAAAATCTATTTGGGTTATTTTCTCAATTCTAATCGAATGCAACTGGATCTAGTATAGTATGAATTGGCGATCAGAACATATATGGATAGAACTTATAACGGGGTCTCGAAAAACAAGTAATTTTTGCTGGGCCTGTATCCTTTTTTTAGGTTCACTAGGATTCTTAGTGGTTGGAACTTCCAGTTATCTTGGTAGGAATCTGATATCCGTATTTCCTTCTCAGGAAATTGTTTTTTTCCCACAAGGGATCGTGATGTCTTTCTATGGGATCGCAGGTCTATTCATTAGTTCTTATTTGTGGTGCACAATTTCATGGAATTTAGGTAGTGGTTATGACCGATTCGATAGAAAAGAAGGGATAATGTGCTTTTTTCGTTGGGGATTCCCTGGAAAAAATCGTCGCATCTTCTTTCGTTTCTTTCTGAAAGATATCCAATCAATCAGAATAGAGGTGGGAGAGGGTCTTTTTACTCGTCGTGTCCTTTATATGGAAATCCGGGGTCAAGGAGCCATTCCCTTGACTCGTACTGATGATAATTTTAATCCACGAGAAATTGAACAAAAAGCTGCCGAATTGGCCTATTTCTTGCGCGTACCAATTGAATGAAATGAACTGAAGAAGAAATCTCAGCATGAGAGAAGAACTTACTAATTATCCTTTTAAGACAACTGCAGCTTCTTAAAAATGTTCATTCCGACAAAGGATGCTATATTCTATTTTACCGTTCCGTTGAGGCAGCAGTTCACATACATTATACATCTCAAATACAAATAAAAAAACCAGGAGGACGCATAAAGAATAAAAAAAATATAATAATTATATAATTATTAATTATAATATAATAATAATTTATATATAATATATATTAAGTATTAAGAATAAGTATTAAGAATTTAAGTATTAATATAAACTATAAACTATTTGTACACCAAAAGTACACCAAAATATACGCATATACATGGCCCCCAGCTTAACTCTTTTATACTAATTAAAGGTCTAATAAGTTTCATTAAGAAGTCTAATCTAAGTTAAGTATAGATTCATCAAATATCTTACCTTTTGTTTTCGTAAAAACAGAATTCTTCCTTTTAGTTCCCTGATTTTGAATTGATACCCTATCCCCGTGCTGCGATTAAAAAGTTAAATCTTTCGAATTCGAAATAGAAATAAAAGAATTAAAGGATCTGGTAGGGTTCGTCTTAAAATAAAAATAATATTCGTTACTTAAAATGGATTTTCGAGTCTTCATCGAAAGGAATAAATGAAGATGGAATTGGTTACAATTTTCCTAATTGGTATTTCTGGAATCTGGAAAGAATATTTACTTCTTTTTTTTTTGCATTCGAAAAGGTCCCTTCTTCGATGTTCTATTCTAGATACAAAGACCTTAATTCTGACACAAAAACAAAAATAGGAAAAGACCCATAAATTCGATACCTTGTTCTTGTTATAGTTATAGGTTCTTGTTATAGAACTCGCGCTTCATAGAAATCTAAGATAGAATCAACGAATGAAACAGGTTCATTAACATCACAGATACATAATGAAAAAAAAAAAAAGAAAGCATTACGCTTCCCTCCCATATCTTGTGTCTATACTCTTTTTGCCCTGGTGGGTTTCTCTCTCATTTAAGAAAAGTCTAGAAACTTGGATTATTAATTGGTGGAATACCAGGCAATCCGAAATCCTTTTGAATGATATTCAAGAGAAAAATGTTCTAGAAAATTTTATGTAATTAGAAGAACTATTCCTGTTGGACGAGATGATAAAGCAGTACTCGGACACATATATACAAGGGCAAGGGCTTCATATAGGAATGCACAAGGAAACAATACAATTGGTCAAAAGACACAATGAATCTCATTTCCATATAATTTTGCATTTATCGACAAATCTAATCTGTTTCGCTATTCTAAGTAGTTATTTTATTCTGGGTAATGAAGAACTTTTCATTCTTAATTCTTGGATTCAGGAATTTCTCTATAACTTAAGTGACACAATAAAAGCTTTTTCTATTCTTTTAGTTACTGATTTATGGATCGGATTCCACTCGACCCATGGTTGGGAACTAATGATTGGTTCGATATACAACGATTTTGGATTGGCTCAGAACGATCAAATTATATCTGGTCTTGTTTTCACTTTCCCAGTGATTCTAGATACAATTGTGAAATATTGGATCTTCCATTTTTTAAATCGTGTATCTCCTTCCCTTGTAGTAATTTATCATTCAATGAATGAATGAAGAATTCATTAGATCTCTTGATATCAATCAAATCAGACTTTTGCTTCGTGTATAAAGAAATCTTTTTAAATCTTACTTATTTTTTTTACTTCTACCTTTTCAGTTCAAGGTATTCATACCATATTCCACCAGTACAATTCTTTCAGTACAATCAATACAATGGCAAACTTGTGGATAGGGAATTCTACTAGCTACCTATCGAATTTATTGTAGAAATTCCGGGATCTATGATTGGACTATGCAAAATATAAATACTTTTTCTTGGGTAAAAGAACAGATGACTCGATCCATTTCTTTATCGATCATGATATATGTAATAACTCGAGCATCTATTTCAAATGCATATCCCATTTTTGCGCAGCAGGGTTATGAAAATCCACGAGAAGCGACTGGTCGAATTGTATGTGCCAATTGCCATTTAGCTAATAAGCCCGTGGATATTGAAGTTCCGCAAGCTGTACTTCCTGATACTGTATTTGAAGCAGTTGTTCGAATTCCTTATGATATGCAACTGAAACAAGTTCTTGCTAATGGTAAAAAGGGAGCTTTAAATGTGGGAGCTGTTC